TAAGTTAATTAAGGAAGTTTATTTAGTGAATTAAATTCGCGCTCTTTTTTGTTTGTCCATTATTTCACTACGTATCTATTTCGATAGAAACAATAAACAATAAGAAATGGGACTCTAGGAAAAGACAAATTATCCATCCTAGAATCCGGTTTTCCCTATTTCTACTTTACTTAATATAATATTCTCTGCCTATTTTTTTTTAGGTTTAGTATCGAGTGGAATTTAATTCTATTACAATAGAAAAGGATTAATTTATTTCTATTCTAGCGCATTGAAATGTGAAAACAGCGACATAATCATATGTTCGAATTAATTGTAGAGTTGAAAAAAAAAGACAAGAACCAAAGTAAAATACTCTTCTTCACAAGATACATACTATGACTGACTAGTTCTACGGTACAAGGAATTCTTTAAATAGAGGAGAAAAAAACTAGAAAAACCAAAAGGTCTTTCCATAATTTATCAACAAAAATTTAGTTCTTTATTACCAGCTTAATAGGTTGATAAATCCACATACCTAAAAATTCATTTCGGACAATTGAACCTTTTCAAATTGTTTCTTTTTAAGAACCAAAAAGATTTGTGCCAAAATAATAGATGCCAAGAAGAACAACAGACCTTGTACACGTAACGGATCTTGAAGCACTATTTCTGCATCCCCCTGACCAAATCCACCCACATTAGGATTACTCGTTAATGGTTGATCAAGTTTGATAGATTCACCCTCTGAAACAAGAAGTTCTGGTCCTGGCGGTATAATATCAATCACTTCACGTCCATCCGATGCATCCACTATCGTTATTTCGTATCCACCTTTTTCTTTTCGTATAATTTTATTTACTATACCTGTTGCTGTAGCATTATAAACATTATTATTACTCTTGCTCCCGTCGGGATAAATCTGACCCCTTCCCCTATTCCCGCCTACGTATATAGGATATTTTAAGAAGTGAACATCTCTCTTAGTAGCGGGATCTGGAGAAAGAATAGGAAAGGTAATTTCACTATATTTCTTCCCAGGAACGGGGCCTACCACAAGAATATTTTTTTTTGTGGGACGATAGCTTTGAAAAGACAAATTACCTATTTTTTCTTTAATCTCGGGCGAAATACGATCAGGAGGGGCCAATTCAAAACCCTCTGGTAAAATAAGAACAGCACCTACATTCAAAGCCCCTTTTTTACCATTAGCAAGAACTTGTTTAACTTGCATATCATAAGGAATTCGAACAACTGCTTCAAATACAGTATCGGGAAGTACCGCTTGTGGAACCTCAATATCTACAGGCTTATTAGCTAAATGGCAATTAGCACATACAATCCGCCCGGTAGCTTCTCTCGGATTTTCATAACCCTGTTGAGCAAAAATGGGATATGCATTTGAAATGGGTGCTCGAGTTATTATATAGATCATGAGCAATACGGAAATGGATCGGGTAATCTCTTCCTTTATCCAAGAAAAAGCATTTCTAGTTTGCATGGTCCAATCATTCATCCTGAAAATTTCTACAATAAGATTAGGTAGGTTACTGGAATAGTTCCCTATCCATTATTCTGCTATTTACTCAAATGATTTTCCTAGAATATAGGAAGAATACGAGTAGAACGAAAAAGAATAAGTCAATTTTTTAATGTTTAGCTTTTAGATACAAAAAAACAAATTTTATAATTGGATCAGTGGATCGTTTTTTCAGTCATTCATTGAATGATAAATCACTACAAGTGACGGAGATACACGATTTAAATAACGGAAAATCCAGTATTTTAAAATTGTATCTAAAATGACTGGAAAAGTGGAAACAAGACCAGATATAATTTGATCATTCTGAGTAAATCCAAAATCTTTATAGACAGACCCAATCATTAGTTCCCAACCATGAGTTGAATGGAATCCTATACATAAATCAGTTAATAAAAGGATCGAAAAAGCTTTTATTGTATCACTTAAGTTATATAGAAATTCTTGAACCCAAGAGTTAAGAATAATGAGTTCTTGATTACCCCTAATAGAATAACCACTTAGAATAAGGAAACATATTATATTTGTACAGAAATGCAAAATCGTATGGATACGGTCTTGGTTGTTCGTCTCTATCAATTGGATGCTTTCTTTGTAGATTTCCATACGAAGATTTTGTAAATGTGTTTCCGGGTATTCCTTTAGCATTTCATCCAAGAGGAACAGTTCCTCGAACTCTATCAATTTCTTTAAAATCGTTTTTTCTTGAATAATATTCAAGAAAATTTCGGATTGTTTCGTATTCCACCAATTAGTAATCCAAGATTCCAGACTTTTCTTAAATGTAAACGAGATGCACCAGGGCAAAAAGACTATAGATGTAAGACATAGAAGGGGAATGAATGCTTTCTTTTTTGCCATTTTTCGTCTTTAATGAACTCAGTTTCATCTCATTTGTCAACTCTATAGAATAGAATAATAATTTTTCTATCAAGCATAAGTTCTATTACAAGTAAATACAAGTAATAGAGCCTAGCCTATGTATCAATTTCTAATTTTTTTAATATAAATTGAGAATCGATTCTCGCTTTTTTTATTTGTAATTTGGAAGTTTGTTTTTTGCTTTAATTTGGAAATAAAGAATACAAAATAATACAGAAATCAAAAAATAAATGCTTTCTTAGAGAAAGCATTTATTTTTTTGATACAACGATTTCCATTGGTAGACTCAAGAATATGGAACGATTTCCATTGGTACACACAAGAATCTGGACAAGTCCCAAGCTTTTTGTATAACGTTGCGTGGAGTCCTATCATAATAATCATCAACAGGAGTCAAAGGAATGGTCCCTTGTTCTCTTGTTTGCATATAAAGGACACCACTACTGGGTTCTGGGTTAGGGTTAGCTTGTAGTATGAGAGACTGAATATCTTCCATACGAACTCGGAGAAAAATACGACGATATGTTCCAGGAAATCCGTAACGAAAAAAACACACCATTCTATTTTTTTTATCGAAAAAATTATAACCACTCCCCACATTCCAAAAAATTAGAAGCCACCAATGTAAACTTAGAAAGAGACCTGCGATTCCATAGAAAGTCAGGGTGACCCCTTGTGGCAAAAAAGGAACTACAAATTCAGATGAAATCAAAGAGAAAAAATGTCTACCATAATAACTGGAAACTGAAATATATAACACCCCTAATGAACCTAAAAGAGTGAAAGAAGCCCAGAAGAAATTGATTGGTTTTCGGGACCCCGGTACAATGTCAAGCCATGCGTCTTGTGAACGACAACCATGTTTTTCTGATCCCCAACTAATGAATTTTGGAACATTAACCAATAAAGCAGACATTACAATTAAGACAAGGCCCACTAAAAACACATAAACGTTTATCATAAAATGGGGTACCTCAATTTCATATTTGTACCTGTTATTTTTTTTTTATTGTTATATTAATTATATTAATATTTTTGTTGTTATATTAAATCCTCCTTATCTTATTAAGGTAATATTAATAGTAGTACTTTTGCCCGTATCTAAAAAATCTTGTTTTTTTGAACATGAAGAAATAAAGAAGCCATTGCAACTGCCGGAAATACTAGGCCCACTAAAGGAACAAAAAGGGAAGGTAAGTTTATCATAAAATGGGGTACCTCAATTTCGTATTTGTACCTGTTATGTTATTTTTTGTTGATTGTTATATTAATAATATATATTTTGATTTTTCTTATATTAAAGATAGTCTATAATCACTAGAATTCATATAGACTTATACTAAGTATATCTAAATGAATAGAGATGAATAGATAGATATATCTATTATATACGGAGTATACATAATTAAGTATATAATATAATAAATCCATAATCAAAGAAAAAATGAATAAGATTTATTAAGAATCAAAAGGAAAAATCTAAAAATAATAAATGTTTTATTAAAAATAAAGAGTGTAGAACGAACTAACTGGATTTATTTTGCCCTCTATTTCTACAAGAAACATGTGTATGATAATAAATGTTTTTTATTATATTATTCTTAGTTCTTAGTATTTTTCTATTCTTATCTTATTACTGTGTGTTCTAATTTGATTTTTGTATAATAATAATTTATTATAATTCTATCTGAATTAGTTTTCAGTTTGAGTCAAAGGAAAGAAACCATGGAAATGCAATAACTCACTTAAAACCTCTTTTAAAGAATTACGTGGTACGATTGAATCAAATAAGCCCTTTTCGAATAAAAATTCAGCCGATTGTGAACCTTCGGGCACTTCGATATTCAACGTTTGTTCAATTACTCTTTTACCTGCAAATGCTATGTAAGCGTCGGGTTCAGCAATAATGATATCCCCCAACATTCCAAAACTAGCTGTTACCCCACCAGTAGTAGGAGATGTAAGTATCGGTACATAGAATAATTTTTGATTGATTTGATAATTATATAAAGCAGAAGAAATTTTAGCCATTTGCATTAAGCTCAAACTTCCTTCTTGCATACGCGCTCCTCCAGACGCACATACTATAATAAGAGGTAAACGTTGATTGGTAGCATATTCGATCAACCGAGTGATTTTCTCACCCACTACGGATCCCATACTACCTCCCATAAACTGAAAATCCATAATACCAATTGCTACAGGAATACCATTTACTTGACCTGTGCCTGTTTGAACCGCCTCCAGTAATCCGGTTCTGTCTTGATAAGAATCAAGACGATTTTGATAATCATCATTTTCAGAAGGTTCGTCTTCCGAACTATTTTCAGAAGGTTCGTCTTCCGAACTATTTTCAGAGAGTTCATCTTCCGAACTATTTTCAGAGAGTTCATCTTCCGAACTATTTGGATAAGAATCATTTTCAGAAGGTTCGTCTTCCGAACTATTTTCAGAGAGTTCATCTTCCGAACTATTTGGATAAGAATCATTTTCAGAAGGTTCGTCTTCCGAACTATTTTGATAAGAACTATTTTGATAAGAATCATTTTCAGAAGAATCAAGACTATTTTCAGAAGGTTCGTCTTCCGAATTAAATTCAATGGGATCCACAGAGACCATGTCTTCATCCATAGGATTCCAAGTACCTGGATCAATCAAAAGTTCGATTCGATCTGAACTGCTCATTTTCAAATGACATCCACAGTATTCACAAATATTCATTTTTGATTTAAAAAATCTCTTATAATTGTTTCCATAACAACTGTCGCAGGCAACCCACAAATGCGAAAAATCATTTGTATCCTTTGTGATAGTTATTATACTAGTACTCTCGATTTCACTACTATTTTGGACCTTATCACTATCATTGCCACTATCATTGCCACTATCAGTGTCACTATCAGTGTCACTATCATTTTCCGGTTCTAAAATGTAACTAGCCTTTTGGAGCTTAGCCAACTCATCATCATCATCACTATCAGTGTCACTATCATTTTCCGGTTCTAAAATGTAACTAGCCTTTTGGAGCTTAGCCAACTCATCACTATCATTGCCACTATCATTGTCCCAATCACTATCATTGTATTTGTCACTGTCATTGTCACTGTCACTATCATTGCTATCATCGAAAATGGAATTATCAATACCGATTTCAGAACGAAGATAACCTTCAATACAACTATTAATGATATTATTCCAATTATATATGGAATAACTATTACTATCCCTAACTAAAAAAGTTTTATCAGATAGGAAATTCCGTATGTTCATGGCTATAACTAGAATTCTCACTATTGTTTTTCCAACCCTGACATCTACTAAATAATCATAATCACTATGAATAGTATTATCCATATCAGTTAAAATAGATGGGTCTTCGTTTACACTGTTATTTTCAATAGGACCAAAACTGTCTATTGATTTACTTAAACCACACCTGTATTCTAAACCCCTATTAAACATCATTGAATTGAACCACCATTTTTCCATAGAGCTTTTTTCCTCTATTTACATGAAAATACAATAGATGAATAGTCATTTAAGTTTTAAGTATAGATCACTAGGATTAATAACTGATAATAATAATAACGAGCGAGTAAGTATTTAAAAAACCATTTATAACTATTTGTAATCTAAAAATTCGATTCCCTGTTATTAACAGGGAAATGCGAAATTAGGTATGAATAGAACAAGAGAGCGGGGGGATAAAAGAGAAAAGAGTTCTATAAATCTATTTATAGAAGTTATCCACACCCTCTTTATTTTCATTAATTCAATTTCATTTGTTGATTAGGGCAAAGTTACATAAAACCACCCGCCTTTTTTAAAATATCCTGACTAGTTCCTATAAGTTGAGCACCTTGTTCAAAGAAATTAAAAATAACAGGAATATAAAAATAGGTTCTTTATTGGATCAACAAAAAAAAAAAAACACTTTCAGGAGGTTTGATCCCTCTCTTCGGGATCAAACATCAATTTCAACGATTCGATAAACGGATCATTGGGATACATATAGATGAACAATATATCCCCTAGAAACGTATAAGAAGTTTTTTTTTCATACGGCTCTCAATCAAATTCAAAATTATGTCTTTAATTATGATGTCAAATAGATCAATCAAATCGTTAAATCAATGGTTTACGTTTTTTTCTTATTCTTTCTGAATAAAAAAAATAAAAAAAAAATAACTATTTGTGTTCGCAACCTCATACCTAAATTTTGATAACTTTAAAATAACTCAAATGAAAAAAGAGCCTTTAAGGTTTTTTATGGAGCGCTTTATTCTTTCTTTTCTTCTTGCGAATCTAGTGTTTTTCTTCATTCTAATACAATTCATTGTTGAGACAATTTTTAAATTGTATTGACTTGTTCCAAGATCCTTTAAATTATTCGTGAATCATAACATTACTTGGGGGATCTTTAATCGTCTCAAAAATGGAAGCAACATAACCATTTTGTTCGTTTCTTTCAAAAAATAATACAAGACGGGTGATTTCCTAGAATACACTTTTGATCCATTTAGCAATTCAAATAAATTTTTATTTTATCACATGGTTTGAAACGATGTTTTACCAGAACATTCGTTTTTAGTTTAGATTTGGTATGGAATTGATTCTATTTTTCAATGGTGCATAGTCATTCATTCAATTCAATCAATACATAATATAATAATCTATACTTTCTACTTCTAGGTTTTCTGAATTTAATTTATAAACTAAAGATGTAAAAATTAAGTCGATATTCTATCAATAAATTGAATATTCTATTTTCATAGTTTGTAAATCGAAAAAATGAATTTCTTTAAGAAAAAAAAAGGTAATCTTTATTCGGATATACTATTTATATTCAAATAGGTATAGGTTATATTCAAATAGGTATAGGTATATATCATGAATAGATATGATCTGGGACGGGAGGATTCGAACCTCCGAATAACGGGACCAAAACCCGTTGCCTTACCGCTTGGCCACGCCCCATTTTGGATTCGACACTAATAAATACTATTATGGGTTGTTCGTCAATTCCAGTTCTAAATTTATTCTATAGAATAAATTAAATTGTTACTAGAATTTGGATATGCATAAATATCGAATTAAACTGAATTTATTGATCATTATATAGAATTCAATTAAGATATTGTATGAATATAGAATTTCTTCGATTTTTGATTTCAGAATGAAACTGTTTTGAACTGGATAAGTTAAAATGAAAAAGGGATTGGGGGTATGATCTTAGTTGATTCATTTTTTTAGTTTTTTTACTGATTTAGTAATATTCCTATCTATAAATATCAATTCAATAGTTGACTTATTTATATTCCATTATTTTCCATTTTTTCTTTTTAAATTATTTCTATTTCTTTTCTTTTTCTATATAGATTTAGAAATCAAAATTGATTTTTTCTTTTCTATTTCATTTTAATATAAGAGTATAATAAATAAAAATGATAATAATAAATCAAATTATATATATAATAAATCATATCATATATATAATAATAACATAATATAAAAAAATACAATAAAAATGAGAATTCAAAAAAAGCAAAAATACAATTTATTTTCTTAAAGAACAACATTTTTGTTATGCTTAATATCTTTAGCTTGGTCTGTATTTGTATTGACTCTGCCCTTTATTCAAGTAGTTTTTTCTTGGCAAAATTACCTGAAGCCTACGCTTTTTTGAATCCAATTGTAGATTTTATGCCAGTAATACCCTTACTCTTTTTTCTCTTAGCTTTTGTTTGGCAAGCTGCTGTAAGTTTTCGATAAGATCTTTAATTTGAATAATGTCCGAAAAAAATTAAGAATTTATTCGAAAATAAAAATGATAACATTTTTAAAGATCAGATAAGTTTTACAGCGTGAATCCTTGATTCCAAATATTAAAATTTTTGGATAGACAATAAAATTAAAAAATGAAAATTCTATTATTCGATTGGAGTCCACCACCAATACCTAGATCTTGATTGTGGATATGAAAAAAATTTTGGTAATATAAAGACTCAATTCTTACTACAAATAAATTTCCTAAGTTTTTTTTTTTTGAAATTACTTCATTTCTTATAAACTTAGTATCAAAGGAAACATAATATGAAATAGAAGAGAATCTATTCTCTTTCTCTGGCGTTTTTTTTTTAATTATCTTGGAGATTTTGTAATGCTTACTCTAAAACTATTTGTTTACACGATAGTGATATTCTTTGTTTCTCTTTTCATCTTCGGATTCCTATCTAATGATCCAGGACGTAATCCTGGACGTGAAGAATAAGAAAATCTTTTTTGCTTTGCTTATTTGTGCTGGATTTTGAAATATTTTTTGTTTTTTTTTTATCTATTTTACATCTTTAACTAGTAAAAAAAAATTAAACAAAGAAAAAAAAAAAGAAACTCCATAATTTCAAAAGAAAAAAATACCAAATCATCAATAAACGGAAAGAGAGGGATTCGAACCCTCGGTACAAAAATTCGTACAACGGATTAGCAATCCGCCGCTTTAGTCCACTCAGCCATCTCTCCCCAATTCAAAAAAAAAGAATTATTATGCTTATGATACATCGCATAAACAAAAAGAACAAAAAGTAGGGCTCGAAAAAAGCCTTCTTTATATCTTATTTGATATTGATTGATAGTCATTTGATATATCTTATATGTCTTTTTTTTTTTTTCGATTTATTATCTATAAATAAAGAGAGAATTATTGATTTTATTTTTTATACCTTCAGCAAAAAGAAAATCCAAAAATAAGATTCGCCCCCTTTTCTAAATTTCATTAGGGGGCCCCTTTACGAAACACGTCAACACTCTAATTATCGTAAAATGATGCACCTATTGCATAATTAAGACGGATTCCCTTGTTCGACAAAAGATCCTTTTATATACAATAATGGTATTGTAGCGGGTATAGTTTAGTGGTAAAAGTGCGATTCGTTCTATGGATCCCTTAATAGTTAAGGGGTCCCTTGCGTGATTCATATCACGATCAAAAACTTTATTTCTTACTTAAAGGGATTTAATCCTTTATACCTCTCAACGAACGATTCGAGGAATAACATACATTATCGTAATTTGTATACAATTTAGATTAGAATTGATTCTAAAATTATGAAACATAAGTTTTTGCAATTGGATCCCGAATCCAAATTTTTGAATATGAGTAAAGGATCCAGGGAGAATGATATAGAAAATTTGTTTCCAATCGTAACTAAATCTTCCATTTTTTTTATTATTTGTTTTGTATAGGAGAAATTGAAGCAAAATAGCTATTAAACGATTTTTTTAGTTTACTAGAAACATCAACATATTTATTAAGCTCGACGGAAATTTTATTCTTTTCCTAAAGATTCTCTCAAATAGAAATAGAGAACGAAGTAACTAGAAAAAAGCAGATTCTTCTAATACTCCTCTTCTAGAGGGATCATCTAAAAAGCAACGTGTTTTAAATGTATTCATACCGAAAGGCTGACATAGATGTTATGGGTCATTTTTTTTTTTTTATGTATTCCATCTATCTCTTAAATTTTTCTGTAAAGGAGCTGAATGAAACAAAAGTTTCACGTTCGGTTTTGAATTAGAGACGTTCATTCATGAACGTCGACT